AAAGAAAGAGCATAATGATTCCAATTCTCTAGATAGTAAGATAGTCTAAGTGAAAAAAGGACTCTTCCCCTAAAATCGAAAATGAAAAATATTATCTGTATTTTTTTTTTGTATACTATAACATAGAAAACATAGGATGAATCAAGAAAGTCGTGTACATACTATAAACTCTGTACCGCGCATATTATATTATTTACAAGTAAGATTATATTAGTTAGAAGCAAGAATAAATATTTATAAGCAAGAATAAAGAAATATTCCAAATTGTAGAATATATCCAAAATTAAGAAATGAAAGAAGATCAGATTTGGACTATGTTTGAAATGCATTCTGTTTATCTTTATTTTGTAACTCCTCAAAATTTTTATGAAAAGTTAACATCTTTTTGGGGGGCAGAAAAAGTACAGTATATTACAAATAAGTTTTTTGTATGTGTATGCCGAGAACCAGATTTGAACTGGTGACACGAGGATTTTCAGTCCTCTGCTCTACCAACTGAGCTATCCCGACAATCTCTCGTTCTTATTAGTAAAGTAATGCTATGAGTTAGGAATTATATCCTTAATTTTACTTATTATAATAAATATTCCTTATTATAATAAATATAAAGTAATATGTATATGTTAGATATGTTCTTTTGTATGTATATAAGTAAAATCCAAAGATTTCTGTTAAGATCCCTTTCTGGTTCAGAAAGGGAAAAAAGAAAGTAAATCTTGTGTTAACTTTGGAAAAAGAGAAGAATATAAGTACTTTAGAAATAAAGAAAATAAGCTTTTTGGGGATAGAGGGACTTGAACCCTCACGATTTCGAAAATCAACGGATTTTCCTCTTACTATAAATTTCATTGTTGTCGATATTGACATGTAGAATGGGACTCTCTCTTTATTCTCATCCGGTTAATTTAATCTGTTTTTCAATCAAAAAATCTATCAAACTATGGAATAAATGATTTACTTACTCAATATTCCATTCTTTTTTGAACTCTGATTGAAATCAATTCACATCACAATAATTTGGAATTTTTTAGGAATTACAATTCAATAAATAATAGAATATTTCTATTTTATTTCAATAATATTTTTCAATAATATTAGAATATTTAAATAATAGATTTTTAAAATAATATTAATATAAAATTATAAATAAAATATTAATGAATAAAAGTGATTAATAAAATAATAAAAATAATTAATAAACTAGAAGATTACTATTACTTTTATATTAGTTTAATAGGAATTTTCTATTAGTAAAAAAAATGGTTAATAAAAACATATTAGTAAATTGAAATATTAGTAATAGGGATTTCCAATATGCCAATATATAGGAATATTGCAATTTCCTAATGGATATCTTTTTTTGAATCAGATATGATTCCTTATTTATTTTTTGATGAATTTGGGTCTTGATTAATCAGTTGATTGATATGGTAATATGTATACGTAATTAGGTATGATTTTAATTTCAATTCTCTAATGTGAATAAAAATTATAATAACAAATTTGCACCTATCAATGCAACGTAATTAACTCTATTCGTTAGAATAACTTCCATTGAGTCTCTGCACCTATCCTTTGTCTTATGGTTTTTCAAAACCTCGTTAAGAAAAAAAGGATTTGGCTCAGGATGGCCCATCTTTTATTCCAGGGTTTCTCTGAATTTGGAAGTTACCACTTAGTAAGTTTCCATACTAAGGCTCAATACAATCAAGTCCGTAGCGTCTGCCAATTTCGCCATATCCCCCTTTTCTTTAAACCCAAGACTTGAGTTGAAATCTTTTTTTCCTTTATTCCATTCATTCCATTTCTTTTTGTGTAAAAGATTCATTAACGAATAATTACGATTAGAAAAAGGTATATACTGTTATCTTCATCTTTTGTCCATCTTATCTTCTATCAATAAAGGATCATCTTCCATTTTAAAAACCTTTTTTGATTGAAATCAAATAGAATTCTATCATTTATATATTTCCAATTCAATACGAATTGATAAACCCCAATAAATTTTGTAACCCTCTTAAACTTCAAGTATAATTTTAGATGATATATAGTAACGTCCTACTTTTTTTATTTTTCACCTGATCTCTTGTTTTTACAAATTAGGAATAAAACGAAAGCGGAATGTTCATTCTCAATTTGAATTTGTTTGAATGTACCTTTATCTTATTTTTCTCCTAGTTTTAGTACCAAATTTTAATAAGGATTTCCAATATCCTTTGATATCATTATTTATTAGATGAAGTGTTATCTTTAATGCATAATAATAGTAAAGGAAAAAAAAATAAAAGATTAAAGGTTCAAAAAATTTGATGTTGAATAACAAATGTTAAACCTCTAAAAGCCCTTTATCGGATTTGAACCGATGACTTACGCCTTACCATGGCGTTACTCTACCCCTGAGTTAAAAGGGCCCTTCTCAAATAGTTATTTTGAAAAAGAATTAAAGCTTTTCATCATGAGTCTACACCATTGCATCCACTTATTCACTTTTAGTCAATCATTAACAAAAATATTTACTTAATTGAAAGATGGTACAATCCTACATCGACATGAATTTTAGTATTTTTGATAAGGAAATTCGTAGTTTGAACTGGATTCTTATAAATTGGTAGAAAAGATCAAATTTCTCTTTTTTAGAATTTTCTGTCTTAGTGTAAAGTCTTAGTGTAAAATAATGATAGGTCCCTTTGATTTGAATACTAACAGAAACAATTTATTATATTCAGAAACAATTTATTATATTCTTTTTCTTTTCTAAATACTACTTCCTAAATACTATAATATATATAGTTATATACTTATTATATACTAATTTTGGTAGTAATCTAGTACTATGTATTATTGTATTCTATTTAAATATATTGTATTAAAATCGTATGTAATATTGTATTAAAATAGTATGCAGTGTTAGTATTATGTAGTATTCGTTTTATATAGTATTAGTATCAGATGGTTTCTTATTATTTATTATGATTTTTTATTAGTTATTATTTTCTTATTTCTCTAATATTAATTATTTCTATAGTATTATTTCTATAGTTATATAGTTACTAGTTATATATAGTATAAGATTATGATTTATACACTATGAGATTATATAGTATGAGATAATTAATATTATAGTATGAGATAATTCATAAATTAAGTTAAGTATAAAAAAAAGAAAAAAGTTCTATGAAAATGAAAAAAAAATCCTAAAAAATCTCTTTTTGATTTAGTCATATCAGTCGAATCATATTATTCGATTATATTGACAATTCCAAAAAAACTGCTCATACTATTATTAGAATATGATAACGGACGGGTGTATATGCCCCCATCGTCTAGTGGTTCAGGACATCTCTCTTTCAAGGAGGCAACGGGGATTCGACTTCCCCTGGGGGTAGGGTATTAGAAAAGGAAGTTAATTTTATCTATTTTGAATAGAATTCGAAATAGGGACCTTGAATTTGTTCTTCCTGGGTCGATGCCCGAGCGGTTAATGGGGACGGACTGTAAATTCGTTGACGATATGTCTACGCTGGTTCAAATCCAGCTCGGCCCCCTAATGCACCGCTACATTCTTTATTTCCACATAAATAATAGAACCAAAATCTTTTCTTTCATGAAAAAAAATACCTGATCCCTAGAAATAAAGATAAAGAGTCGATTTGCTTTTTCTATTCTATCCATCCATATTTTGATAATTCCTTCATTACTTCATTACAAGAATAATGATTCATGATACTTTACTTTAGTACCTGGAAAGTAAAGTATCATGAAAATGAAAGAAGCTTTTTTGCCTTATTTCAAATCAAGACATGGATTATTCTTTTTCGTCAATAAAAAATCACGGATTATTAATAATCCGTGTCACCCTAATAATCTGCTAATAATCTGTGTCACCCTCACTAGAAATTTAATCCATATCATATGCGGATATGATATTTGCATAAATGGAATATTCTATTTGTATAGATATTGATAAGGGTATATTAAATCCTTCATTAATTATCCATTCTTTCTTTCCTTTAGCGCGGAGTAGAGCAGTTTGGTAGCTTGCAAGGCTCATAACCTTGAGGTCATGGGTTCAAATCCCGTCTCCGCACTATAAAAAAAGAGAATAATGGCGTTCAATCAATAAATAACGACACCTAATATTCTATTACTTTTTTTGGATGGAACTGTATACTAAGGAGAAAGTAGGCGCATTACGCATTATAATCGCACTACTTAGAATATATATCTACATACAATATATATATATGTAAGAATAGAAGATTAGTAAACTAACTAATATTAGTTAGTGAAATTTCATACCAGTTATTGTAACTGAATTTTCATGTAATAAATTCAATTTCTCTCATACTATATCATTTCTCTCATACTATATTCTAGTACATTACTAGGATTTTTTTTTTTGGCGGATAGCGGGAATCGAACCCGCATCTTCTCCTTGGCAAAGAGAAATTTTACCATTCAACCATATCCGCATTTTCTTCGTTCCTGATATGTGCATATACATCCACACATATATGTCATTCATATACACATATATGACATATATTATATATCATATATGCGTTTAGATCATATTTATGTACGGTCAAAGGGTTCGATCTTCTAGTAAGAACTTAGATATTTCTTAGTGGATTTATACTTATATATTATATAGTCAGATTATACTATATAATAAGATATAATATACTATAGTTAAGTATATAAGTATAGTAAAGTAGATACTAGAGTATAGTAAAAGAGTATATTAAAAAAATATAGTATAGAAAATATAGTATAGAATAATATTCTAATTAAAAAAATTGTAATTAATAAAAACAAAAAATTACGATAAGATAATCTTTTTACTAGTTTAACGAACTTTTTTATTTTATTTATATCCAATAAATACCATAATAATATATCCAATAAATGATATAATAAGTGACATTAAAGAGAAATGGAACCAGAACTCCATTTGAATCTTAATGCATTGTACAATACAAATGTATTATTGAAAGGATTGATTTTTTCCTTTTTGTTTGTATAGGGGAAATACTAAACAAGATTAAGAAATGAGAGAATTAAGAATAGCTACCAGAAATATTAATCCAATCCATAATGATGTGCCTGAAAATACAACATTTTTGTTATTTGACCAACCTTCAGGAGAAGCAAATACAACTGGTACACTAATCAGTAAAACGGATGAAGTCACAATTAATGCAAAAACAGCTAATTGGAAAGCAATAATCATGTTTTTAATCCTCCAAACTACCAACAAATAAAATAAACTAAACTATACCTTTGATCTTTTACCTCACCTAGTCCAAATTTTGTTAAAATACAATAACAGGACAGGAAAGGGTGTAATCAAAAATCAATTGATTTTTTGTTTTCTTTAGAACTTATTACCACCTTGTTTTATTCAAACATAGAATCGAGACGAGGGGATTGTTCTTTATCTTATTTTACAAGCAGGACATGCTATGCTTGTTTTAGATCAAATTTGTATACAACAATTTGTATATACAACAATTGTCTATATGATTCGAAAAAGATAGTATAAATCGGAAAAAAAATATATATAAGAAATACAAAATATTATATGTATATATACATATATTGTATATGTATATATATATATATTAATACTATATACAAAATACAAATACTATATCAAATACTATATAGAAATACAAAAATACTATATACAAAATACAAAAACTAAAACATAGTTTAGAAGTTCTTCTTCATTTTGTTTTGATTCGTATTCGGCTCAATCTTTTTTTTTCAAAAAAGATTGAGCCGAGTTTAATTGCAATCAAAGTTTAATTGCAATCAATTAGGAGAACAAAAAAAATTACGGAATTTTACACGCCTGCCTTATGCCTCATCTGGATCTACTGGTTTGAATTCAAATTTGATCTCTTTCCATACTTCACAAGCAGCGGCTAGTTCAGGGCTCCATTGGCTAGCTTCACGAATAATCTCATTACCTTCACGAGCAAGATCACGGCCTTCATTACGAGCTTGTACACACGCTTCTAAAGCCACGCGATTAGCTACTGCACCTGGTGCATTACCCCACGGGTGTCCTAAAGTTCCTCCACCAAACTGTAATACGGAATCATCTCCGAAGATTTCGGTCAGAGCAGGCATATGCCAAACATGAATACCCCCTGAAGCGACAGGTATAACACCTGGCATAGAAGACCATTCTTGGGTGAAAAATACACCGAAACGACGATCTTTTGGAATATAATCCATACGTAATAAGTCAACAAAACCTTTTGTCATACCTCGTTCGCCTTCTAGTTTACCTACTACAGTACCAGCGTGGATATGGTCCCCACCGGACATGCGTAATGCTTTAGCTAGTACACGAAAATGCATACCATGATTTTTCTGTCTATCAATAACTGCATGCATTGCTCTATGGATGTGAAGAAGTAGACCATTGTCACGGCAATAAAAAGCCAAAGTAGTATTTGCAGTAAATCCCCCAGTTAGGTAATCATGCATGACGATAGGAACTCCCAATTCTCTGGCAAATATAGCCCTTTTAAGCATTTCTTCACATGTACCTGCAGTAGCATTTAAATAATGTCCTTTGATTTCACCTGTTTCGGCCTGCGCTTTATAAATAGCTTCTGCACAAAAAACGAAACGGTCTCTCCAACGCATAAATGGTTGTGAGTTCACATTTTCATCATCTTTGGTAAAATCAAGTCCACCACGTAGACATTCATAAACCGCTCTACCGTAGTTCTTTGCGGATAATCCCAATTTTGGTTTAATAGTACATCCTAATAGGGGACGACCATACTTGTTCAATTTATCTCTTTCAACTTGGATACCGTGAGGCGGGCCAATGAAAGTTTTTGTATAAGAAGGTGGAATTCGTAGATCTTCCAGTCGTAGAGCTCGTAGGGCTTTAAATCCAAATACATTACCGACAATGGAAGTAAACATATTAGTAACTGAACCTTCTTCAAAAAGGTCTAAAGGATAAGCTACATAAGCAATAAATTGACTTTCCTCCCCAGGAACAGGCTCAATGTGATAGCATCGGCCTTTGTAACGATCAAGGCTAGTAAGTCCATCAGTCCAAACCGTTGTCCATGTACCAGTAGAAGATTCTGCAGCTACCGCTGCTCCTGCTTCCTCAGGCGGAACTCCAGGTTGTGGAGTTACTCGAAATGCTGCCAAGATGTCACTATCTAAGGTTTCGTAGTCAGGAGTGTAATAAGTCAATTTGTAATCTTTAACACCTGCTTTAAATCCAACACCTGCTTTAGTTTCTGTTTGTGGTGACATAAGTCCCTCCCTACAACTGATGAATTAAGAATTCTCACAACGACAAGGTCTACTCGAGATAGATTAAGTGTAAATGAAACCTTTGATAAAATTCAAAAAGAATATGGAATTTATATTAGTTAAAATCGTTGGTTATTAGACCATGTATTTGATTCACCAAATACAATAACTATTGTATACTCTTTGATATATATAGCGCAACCCAATCCTTATCTTTGTTTTGTAAGGTCCCTTTCGTTTTTTGAATAATGCATCCGTTATTTAGGTTGAAATAGTTCAAATCGAATAAAAATTTAAATACAGATACAGAAAAAATGCCCTCTTGTCTTGACAATCAAATATGTTGTATATGTAAATCCTAGATGGGAAAATGTATCCAATATCTCTATGAAAGGATAGAAAGACAGAAATTTACAATTGCAAATAGTATTTGGGTAAAAAAATAAGGAATAGTAGCGATAATAAAGAATATGAGATCGAAAATAAAAATACTCGATCATAAATGGAAAGAAAAATCAAGTTTGAAAATATCTTATTTTTTCCATAATGATGGATTAATGAAATACATTTACTTATGATTTCATTTACTTGTACTTTACTTCGTTTGCGATTCCTTTTGAAAAAAAAAAAAGATTGACTGAACTTGAAAATTGACTTATTCCATGAGTAAACCATTGAATCGAATTCAGGTACTAATTTAATTAAGTATTATCCTTCATTTATTTTTTATTGAATTAACTGATCAACTTGCTACCTTCTTCTATGACATTATCGCTTATCGCTTTTATATGACATTAGCAAATCAAAAAAAGCGGTATATTAGATTAGACTTTATATTCCACTTTAGAATTTAGTATTTATTTTTAGAATTATGACAATCCATTCTACTACTTATAGTCCTACAGTTTCCACAATTGCAGAAAAAAACATAGGACGTATTGCTCAAATTATTGGACCAGTGCTGGATGTCGTTTTTCCCCCGGGAAAGATGCCTAATATTTATAACGCTTTGGTAGTTAAAGGTCGAGACATTGCTGGTCAAGAAATTAATGTGACTTGTGAGGTGCAACAATTATTAGGAAATAATCGAGTTAGAGCTGTAGCTATGAGTGCTACAGATGGATTAATGAGAAGAATGGAAGTTATTGACACGGGAGCTCCCCTAAGTGTTCCAGTGGGCGAAGTTACTCTCGGAAGAATTTTCAATGTTCTTGGAGAACCTGTTGATAATTTAGGTCCCGTAGATACTAGCACAACATCTCCTATTCATAGATCAGCGCCTGCCTTTATACAGTTAGAGACGAGATTAGAAATCTTTGAAACAGGTATTAAAGTAGTGGATCTTTTAGCTCCTTATCGCCGTGGGGGAAAGATCGGACTCTTTGGAGGGGCTGGAGTAGGTAAAACAGTACTCATCATGGAATTGATCAACAACATTGCCAAAGCTCACGGGGGTGTATCCGTATTTGGTGGAGTAGGGGAACGTACTCGCGAAGGAAATGATCTTTACATAGAAATGAAAGAATCCGGAGTGATTAATGAAAAAAATCTGGCAGAATCAAAAGTAGCTCTAGTCTATGGTCAAATGAATGAACCCCCAGGAGCTCGTATGAGAGTTGGTTTGACTGCCCTAACTATGGCAGAATATTTCCGGGATGTTAATGAACAAGATGTGCTTTTATTCATCGACAATATCTTTCGTTTTGTCCAAGCAGGATCAGAGGTATCTGCCTTATTGGGGCGAATGCCTTCTGCAGTGGGTTATCAACCTACCCTTAGTACAGAAATGGGTTCTTTGCAAGAAAGAATTACTTCCACCAAAAAAGGATCTATAACTTCGATACAAGCAGTTTATGTACCTGCGGATGATTTGACTGACCCCGCTCCTGCCACAACATTTGCGCATTTAGATGCTACTACCGTACTATCAAGAGGATTAGCCGCGAAAGGTATTTATCCAGCAGTGGATCCTTTAGATTCAACATCAACTATGTTACAACCTCGAATCGTAGGTAAGGAACATTATGAAACTGCTCAAAGAGTTAAGCAAACTTTACAACGTTACAAAGAACTCCAGGACATTATAGCTATTCTTGGACTAGATGAATTATCTGAGGAAGATCGTTTAACTGTAGCAAGAGCACGAAAAATTGAACGTTTCTTATCACAACCCTTCTTCGTGGCGGAAGTATTTACCGGTTCCCCAGGAAAATATGTTGGTCTTGAAGAAACAATTCGGGGATTTCAACTGATCCTTTCCGGAGAATTAGACGGTCTACCCGAGCAGGCTTTTTATTTGGTGGGTAATATCGACGAAGCTACTGCGAAAGCTATGAATTTAGAAGTGGAGAGCAATTTGAAGAAATGAGCTTAAACCTTTGTGTACTGACTCCCAATCGAATTATTTGGGATTCTGAAGTGAAAGAAATCATTTTATCTACTAATAGTGGCCAAATTGGCGTATTACCAAATCACGCCCCTATTGCTACAGCTGTAGATATAGGTCTTTTAAAAATTCGCCTCAAGGACCGATGGTTAACGGTAGCTTTGATGGGAGGTTTTGCCAGAATAGGTAATAATGAGATTACCATTTTAGGAAATGATGCGGAAATGAGTACTGACATTGACCCGAAAGAAGCTCAGCAAGATCTTGAAATAGCGGAGGCTAACTTGAGTAAAGCTGAAGGTAAGAGACAAGTGATTGAAGCGAATTTAGCTCTCAGACGAGCTAGGACACGAATGGAGGCTGTCAATACCATTTCTTTCTGATCCAGTCAAGTTAATACATTAAACCAAATAAGTTTTTTCGAAGTTCTTTTTGATTTTGATAAACTACACCTCGGTTCTATGAATTGAAAACAATTAAGTGAAATCTTATATAAAGAAAAAAATCAGATGGATATAAAAACTTATTAGATACCATTACAATAGAGTGACCTCAGTATCTAATAAGTTTTACCTACTATTGGATTTGAACCAATGACTCTTGCCGTATGAAAGCAATACTCTAACCGCTGAGTTAAGTAGGTAATTTATCACTATAAAAGAAGTTTTTTCGATTAAAAATATTTTCTAGATTATAAAGAAAATATGCTTTCTAAGCAATATCAATTTCGTAACATTAAACAGTACTAACTGTAAATAGAATATTATATTAAAATATATTAATTTAATATTAGAAAATATCTATTTAGAGAATATCTATCTTGACAAAAAATTATCTATATGTTAAAATATCAATAATAAGGGCTATAGCTCAGTAGGTAGAGCAACTCGTTTACACGTGCGCCAATGCTTTTCAAGGGAGCTTATTATGTAATGAGCATAATTAATCTTATTGCAAAATCAATGTCTTACTCCGTACATTCGAAAGAACAAGAGAACAATAGCCTGACAAATATTTGGTTGGGGCACCGATCCATTCTGATACCAATTACGTTGTCTAATCAAATATAACCCGTCATTGATTTTTTAGTTGATAAGGTAAATACACAATCTATTCAATGCTAGGCATAATGAGTATAAAAAACTCAAAATAACTTTTTTCGTCCTATGAACTTTAAGGTGTATGAAGTCTCATATTCAACTCTTGCAGTGGAACGATAGAGACCCCATTTAACTTAGGTTAATTTAGGCCGAAGGCAGACCTAAGTCAAGATAATCCTTCTTTGAAACACTTTGGTATTGCTCCTAGAGCATAATAAAATAATGAATCAGAGTAAATGGAGCCATCTCATTATTCTTTATGTAAAGAAAAAATATGGTGGACTAACTGATCTTTACATCAGTTGATGAAAGAGCCCAATGCAACAAAATGCATGTTGGGTCTTTGAAACAGTTCAAATCCTTTTATTCCTAATTAGTTTGATCTGTTTTACCGAGAAGGTCTACGGTTCGAGTCCGTATAGCCCTAATACATTCTTTTTTTCGATTTTTGTATACTATAGACACTCGATTTTGAGTTTAGTACTTGTTTTTAGAGTAAATAGTTGATTGTTACAAAAAAAAAAAAAAAAAAAAAATTTCCACATGTTCATTCATCGAAATACGAAATACGTAGGGACAGTAAACTCAAAGCAATAACTCGTTACAATCTGTCTAATAAGTTCAGTATTTATGTGTGAAATCTAGGAAAAAAGGAAAATCCTTTGCTTCGATACATTAAATTTGTATTTTTGTTATGATTATGTATTTTTATTAAATCATTAGAAGCAATGTCCTTTCCTTTATTTTTCTTTGACTTTACTTTAATTTATCTTTTATCTTTGAATTATTTATTTATCTTTGAATTGAAGTAAAAGATAATATAGTAGAGACCTCTAGACATTTTTCATTCTAACTACTGGTTTTATTGGATATTTACTAATTGGATTTTGGTAATTTTCATTCTATTTTTTTCTTTATTTATTTTTCTTATTTTTACAATTTGTGAAAATTGTATCAAAATCCAATAGCGAATATCCGTTATTACTAATCAATTATTATTAATAGTTTCTATATCTTATAATAGGTATAATAGACATATTGACCTAGATATATTAATCCTATCTTATATCTTATATAAAAAATACTAAAATCTAATAAATACTAAACTAAAAACTAAAATAAGACATTTCTATATATTATAGATATATATATATATTATTTCTATTTATTCTATTTCTATTTTCATCTTATTTTGTTTCTATTTATTCATTTTTTAATTTATAATAGATACAAATTTCTAGAGATACAAATTTCTAGATAAAAATAGTAAATAAAAAAAATCGGGGCATCCTTTCTATGATAGATCTCAATTTACCCTCTATTTTTGTACCTTTAGTAGGCTTAGTATTTCCGGCAGTTGCAATGGCTTCTTTATTTTTTTATGTCCAAAAAAATAAGATTGTTTAGATCCAAAGGAGCCAAATTGTTTCTTATTTCAACACTAAATCATAAAGAGGTTATGATATTTCTTGTGTAATAAAAGCATAAAACTATCCAATAGATAAATGGATAATAGATAAATCTATATAGTATATATAGTATACTATAATATATATACATATATAGTAAATACTAAAATATGGGAAATTCCTCTTTTCTTTGTTTTATATACACAAAGGAAAGAACTTTTTTGCATGTGGATCCGGATGTATTATATCCGCAATGATGCATGTATATAGAGGGTGGATTTGATAAAAAATAGATTGGCAAATATCTTTTCTTTCTAGAAAATTTATGTATCTGACCAATTACCCTAACGGAATAGTGCTAGTTAATGAAATTAAGGATCAAGAAAGGTAAATTCAAAGTCATTGGGTTATTCATTCAATTCTAATCGAATGCAACTGGATCTAGTATAAGTATAATAAATATGAATTGGCGATCAGAAGATATATGGATAGAGCTTATCAGAGGTTCTCGAAAAACAAGTAATCTTTGCTGGGCCTTTATTCTTTTTTTAGGTTCACTAGGATTCTTAGTGGTTGGAACTTCCAGTTATCTTGGTAAGAATCTGATATCTGTATTTCCATCTCAACAAATTCTTTTTTTTCCGCAAGGAATTGTGATGTCTTTCTACGGAATTGCGGGTCTATTCATTAGTTCCTATTTATGGTGCGTCATCTTGTGGAATGTAGGTGGCGGCTATGAGCGATTCGATAAAAAGGGAGGAATAGTGTCCATTTTTCGTTGGGGATTCCCAGGAAAAAATCGTCGTATCTTCCTTCGATTTTTTATTGAGGATATCCAATCCATTCGAATTCAAGTTAAAGAAGGTCTTTTTCCTCGTCGTGTTTTTTATATGGAAATCCGAGGTAAAGGGGCCATTCCCTTGACTGGTACTTATGAGAATTTTGTTTCTCTACGAGAAATTGAACAAAAAGCTGTTGAATTGGCCTATTTCTTGCGCGTACCAATTGAAATATTTTGAAATGTTTTCAAATGATTGAATAAGAAATCCTTTCTCAGCATGGGAAAAGAGATTTGCTAGTTTTTTAATACAATTCTTCTAAAAAAAAAAAGTCTTTTTTTTTTCTTTTTAGGAATATTGATTGAAAAAAGAAAAGCATGCTTTTCTTTTATATTTCCTCTCCCTTTATAGGGAGGGGGACTCGAAACAAAAAAACAAAAAAGCAGTAGATTATATTGATTTCGTGTTTGAAAAAAATAGCATATCATATAGAATCAACAAAACAAGCAGGTTCGTTAACAATTCCTAAATCAAAAATGAAAAAAAAGAAAAAAGCATTGCCCTCTTTCCCATATCTTGCTTTTATAGTATTTTTGCCTTGGTGGATTTCCCTTTCAGTTAAAAAATGTTTGGAATTTTGGATTACTAATTGGTGGAATACTTGGCAATCCGAAACTTTCTTGAATGATATTCAAGAAAAGAATATTCTCGAAAGATTTATAGAATTAGAAGAACTCTTTATGTTGGACGAAATGCTAAAAGAATACCCGGGGACAAATATACAAGAATCTCATATAGGAATACACAAGGAAACAATACAATTGATCAAAACATACAATGAATATCGTCTCCATATCATTTTTAATATTTCGACAAATATCATTTGTTTTTCTATTCTAAGTGGTTATCTTTTTTGGGGTAAAGAGAAACTTGGTATGCTTAATTCGCGAGTTAAGGAATTCTTCTATAACTTAAGTGACACAATAAAAGCTTTCTCTATTCTTTTAGTTACTGATTTATGCATTGGATTTCACTCGACTCAGGGTTGGGAACTAATAATAGTTTCAATCTACAACGATTTTGGATTGGCTCATAATGATCAAATTCTATCTTGTCTTCGTTCCATCCTTCCAGTTATTCTAGATACAATTCTAAAATATTCGATTTTCTATTATTTAAATCGCGTATCTCCTTCGCTTGTAGTTATTTATCATTCAATGAATGAATAAGGAATTCATCGGATCTCCTGATATCAATGAAATCAGACCTTTTCTTTTTTAGTTTTTAGAAAATAAAGCCAACATTTTCAATCCTAGTCAAATTCTTTCCATTTCTACTTGGTTAAAGTATTCATTATTCCAGTACAACAACAGCAGACTCTTGTATAGGGAACTATATTAGCTACCTATTGAATTTATTGTAGAAATTCCAGGATCCATGATTCAACATGCAAAATAGAAATACTTTTTCTTGGGTAAAGCAAGAAATGATTCGATATATTTCTGTCGCAATCATGCTATATGTAATGACTGGGACATCCATTTCAAATGCATATCCCATTTTTGCACAGCAGGGTTATGAAAACCCACGAGAAGCAACTGGGCGAATTGTATGTGCTAATTGTCATTTAGCAAATAAGCCCGTGGATATTGAAGTTCCACAAGCTGTACTTCCTGATACTGTATTTGAAGCGGTTGTTCGAATTCCTTATGATAAGCAAGTGAAACAAGTTCTTGCTAATGGTAAAAAAGGGGGTTTGAATGTGGGTGCTGTTCTTATTTTACCAGAGGGATTTGAATTAGCACCCCCTGATCGCATTTCTCCTGAGTTGAAAGAAAAGATAGGAAATTTGTCTTTTCAGAGTTATCGTCCTAATAAGAAAAATATTCTTGTGATAGGTCCTGTTCCTGGTCAGAAATATAATGAAATCGTATTTCCCATTCTTGTTCCAGACCCCGCTACAAAGAAGGACGTTCATTTTTTAAAATATCCCATATATGTAGGTGGAAACAGAGGAAGGGGCCAGATTT